TTTTTTTATTTTTATGAAAAAAATGTTGATGGCTTAACTTATACAATATTAAATATCTTGACAGTTAAAATGAATAAAAATTAATTAAATACAGTGATTTCTATAATATTTATAATTATTTAGATTTAATTAAAACTTAAGTTAAATTTAATATAGAATAATTTAATATATAACAAATATTTATATAAACATTAAAATATAAAATCTAAAAAAAATAAAATATATAGTACTATTTATATATTATAATTAAATATTTATATATAATAAGATATTTATATATAGTATATTAAATATTTATATATAATAAGATATTTAGTATATATTATACATTAAATAATTTAATATATAACAAATATTTATATAAACATTAAAATATAAAATCTAAAAAAAATAAAATATATAGTACTATTTATATATTATAATTAAATATTTATATATAATAAGATATTTATATATAGTATATTAAATATTTATATATAATAAGATATTTAGTATATATTATACATTAAATAATTTAATATATAACAAATATTTATATAAACATTAAAATATAAAATCTAAAAAAAATAAAATATATAGTACTATTTATATATTATAATTAAATATTTATATATAATAAGATATTTATATATAGTATATTAAATATTTATATATAATAAGATATTTATATATAGTATATTAAATATTTATATATTAATAAGATATTTAATAGAATTCCTTCTTTCTTATAAATTAAAGAAAGAAAGAAGGAATTCTTATTATTATATTAATTAATAAATATTTATATATAATAAGATATTTAATATATAGGTATATTAAATATTTACATATTAATAAAATATTTAGTAGAATTCCTTCTTTCTTATAAATTGGAAAAAAGAAAGAAGGAATTCTTATTATTTATTTATATTAATTAATAAATAATATTATACTAAAATATTTAAATGTACTTGAAATATTTAGTAAATATAATTTTTGCATTGATAATAGATCTATTCCCCAATAAATTTATTATAAAAAAAAACATTATGGCTTATTAAGCTATTAAGTATGTTAATTAATATATTTTTATTATTTTCTTTCATAATTAATAAAATATTTTATTTTATTATTTTATATTATAATTAATAATTTAATATTTCTGCCATATAATATGCTTTTATATTAATTAATTAATGTTAATTATTGTTTAGTGACTATTTTCATACCATCGATTTTATCCTTGATTTCGAAAAATGGTGAAATTTATCAGTTTTTTAGTAGTGATTTCTATACACTGTACCCCAATGCATGTATAGGGTATCATTATTTTTAATTAGTTTAATTTTTATATTAAAATTACTCTCTTTGTGAGAAAAATTTAATTTGTTTTTTATTTTGTAGGAAGAAAGTTATATTTCTGCCATATAATATGCTTTTATATTAATTAATTAATTAATGTTAATTATTGTTTAGTGACTATTTTCATACCATCGATTTTATCCTTGATTTCGAAAAATGGTGAAATTTATCAGTTTTTTAGTAGTGATTTCTATACACTGTACCCCAATGCATGTATAGGGTATCATTATTTTTAATTAGTTTAATTTTTATATTAAAATTACCCTCTTTGTGAAAAACTCGTTTAGTTTATTCAACTTAGTCAGTTTTTAGTACTATTTATTTTTTCTGTGAGTATTTTATACTTTTTTACCTCATGCGATTTTATCCTTGATTTCGAAAAATGGTGAAATTTATCAGTTTTTTAGTAGTGATTTCTATACACTGTACCCCAATGCATGTATAGGGTATCATTATTTTTAATTAGTTTAATTTTTATATTAAAATTACCCTCTTTGTGAAAAACTCGTTTAGTTTATTCAACTTAGTCAGTTTTTAGTACTATTTATTTTTTCTGTGAGTATTTTATACTTTTTTACCTCATGCGATTTTATCCTTGATTTCGAAAAATGGTGAAATTTATCAGTTTTTTAGTAGTGATTTCTATACACTGTACCCCAATGCATGTATAGGGTATCATTATTTTTAATTAGTTTAATTTTTATATTAAAATTACCCTCTTTGTGAAAAACTCGTTTAGTTTAAAGCTTTATTTTTGCCATATAATGGGCTAATTATTTAATAGATTTTATTATAGTCTATAAGTTAATTATTTTATTTAATTATATGGATAATTTTAATATTTTTTTTCCAGTAAATAATTTTATTTAATAACATTTTTGTTTATTTAGAAATTAAATTAAAATAGATTAAATTTGTGCCAGCATTCGCGGTTATACAATTTATTTTAGTTAATTTTATAGGAAATTAATTTATATATTTGTTCAATAGATAATATTATATTTATATTTAGGTGGAATTTATATTTTATATTTAAGTTCTTTTTATTAGTTAAAAAATTTCAGTTTTAAACTAGGATTAGATACCCTATTATTTGTTATGTTATTTTTATCCTGAATAGTATTAGTTAAGTTCTTTTAAGCTCAAAAAATATGGCGGTAAAATATCTATTTAGAGGAACCTGTAAATTAATTGACAAACCACGATAGTTTGAACTTTATATTTATTTGTATATCTCTATATTTTGGAGTGTTTTGTAAAAATATTTTCTTTAGCTAATTTTATAGGTTTATATTAGGTCAAGGTGCAGTTTTTATGAAGATTTTATGGGTTACATTAATTATAAATTTATTTAGAATGAATTTCTTATAAGTGGTTCTGAATTAGGATTTAATAGTAAATTACATTAATTAATGTAATTGGATTTTGCCCTATTTTATGTACATATCGCCCGTCACTCCTAATCTAATTTAGGATAAGTCGTAACAAAGTAATTTTATCGGAAGATGAGGTTAGTATTTTTTTACAAGCTATAGCTTATTTAAAGCTTTTTAGTTACATTAATAGGAAAATATATATATTTATTTAGTTTGATTATTATAATTATTTTTAATTTTTTATTTTATATAAAATTATTTTTATTTTTTTTAGTATTGTTTAGAACTAATAATTATATTTTTTACTGATAAGGATTAACTTATAATATTTTAATTTAAATTTTTAGTACCTTTTGTATCAGGGTGGATTAATTAAATTAATTATATTTATTTTCCCGAATTAAAAGGTTATATTATTATTTTCTTCTTAATATTTCAATATTTTTTGTAAAATAATATTAGTAGTTATATACTATTCATTTTTTTTATATCTGGTTATTAAGTAAATTAATTAAATTAAGTGTTTAATTTTATAATTAATTACTAATTTTCATTAAACATAATTATATTAGGGACAATCTTAATATATTAATATAATTTTTTTATGTAAATATTTTTTTACTTTAAAATTTTGTATTTAGTTTTTATAAAATTAATATTGCTAATTAATATTTTATATTATTTACTTTTTTATTTAATTTTTTTATATAATATATTTATATATTAATAATGATTTAATTAGTATAATATAACAATTAAATTTTAATGAACTCGACAATTATTATTTCCAACTGTTTAACAAAAACATTTCTTTTTGATTATATAAAAAGTATTTTCTGCCCAATGATATTTATTTAAATGGCCGCAGTATACTAACTGTGCAAAGGTAGCAAAATAATTAGTTTCTTAATTAGAAGCTAGAATGAATGGATATATGTGATATATATTTTATTAGGTTTAAAATTAAAATTTTAATTTTGGGTTAAAATGCTCAATTTCTTTTTAGGGACGATAAGACCCTATAGAACTTTAAATATAATTTAGTTGGTTTTTTTTTTATATAAATTTATTAAATTTTATTTTTAGTTGGGGTGACAGTTAAATTTTAACTTTAATTTTGATAATCATTATTTTATGTAGTTTTTGATCCATATATATGATAATAAGATAAAGTTACCTTAGGGATAACAGCGTAATTTTAGTGGGGAGTTCACATCTATACTAAATTTTGCGACCTCGATGTTGAATTAAGATAAAAAAAAGAAGCAGAATTCTTTATGTTTAAGTCTGTTCGACTTTTAAATTCTTACATGATTTGAGTTCAGACCGGCGTAAGCCAGGTTGGTTTCTATCTTAAAATAAATATAAGATTAGTTAGTACGAAAGGACCATTAATTTATACATGTTGTATTAATATTTTAATATAAAAATAGATTGGCAGATTAGTGTGTTAAATTTAGAATTTGATTAAGTAAATTTTATATTTATATCTATTAATTTATTTTATTAGTTTTATTTTTTTATTGATTTTTGTCTTAGTTTCTGTTGGGTTTTTTACCTTATTTGAACGAAAGGTTTTAGGTTATATTCAGTGTCGTAAAGGTCCTAATAAAGTTGGTTATATAGGTTTATTACAACCTTTTAGTGATGGTATTAAATTGTTTATCAAGGAACAAAATTTTCCTATGAATTCTAATTATTTTATTTATATTGTTTGTCCCTTTATGATAATAATTCAATCTTTATTCATATGAGTTTTGTTTCCTTATTATGTTAATTGTATTGATTTTGATATAAGTTTATTATTTTTTTTGTGCTGCGGTAGTTTAAGAATCTATGGTTTAATAATTTGTGGTTGATCTTCAAATAGAATCTATTCTATATTAGGTTGTATTCGTAGAGTTTCACAAGCTGTCTCATATGAAGTTAGATTATCTCTTATTTTACTTTGTTTTTTTATATTAGTTGATAGATATAGATTTATAGATTTTTATTATTATAGTAATATTTTATGGTTTTTTTTTCTTTCATTCCCATTGTTTTTGTGTTGGTTTTCTTGTTGTATGGCTGAGAGAAATCGTACTCCCTTTGATTTTTCTGAAGGTGAAAGAGAATTAGTTTCTGGGTTTAATATTGAATATGGTGGAGGTGGGTTTGCCCTTCTTTTTATTTCAGAGTACTCAAGAATTATTTTCATTTGTTTAATTACTGTTATTATATTTTTTGGTTCAGATTTTAATTCTATTTTTTTTTATATTAAATTAGTTCTATTGTGTTTTTTGTTTATTTGAGTTCGAGGTACATTACCTCGGTTCCGGTATGACAAATTAATATATTTAGCTTGAAAATGTTATTTACCTTTAAGATTAAATTATTTATTTTTTTTTATATTAATTAAGGTTATATGCTTTTATCATTTTTTTTTGTAAAGCTAATAAATTAGTTTTATCTTTCTTATATTTTCAAAATATATGCTTTTTATAAGCTAATTAACTAAGTTAGTTAACTAACTTGTCTCATGTTTTTGCTATAATTGGATCATAAATGAAGTATAAAAAATATATAATTGTTAAAATTAAACCTGTTTCAGTGTATGGCTGTTCAACAGGTCGGGCTCCAATTCAGGTTAGTAGAATTATAATAGTAATAAATATTCAAAAATTAATTTGATTAATTGGGTAAAATTGAATACCTTTAAATTTTGATTTTATTGTAAATGGTAAAATAACTAAAATTACAATTGATATGAATAAAGCTATTACACCCCCTAATTTATTAGGGATTGATCGTAAAATCGCATACGCAAAAAGGAAATATCATTCTGGTTGAATGTGAACTGGAGTAACTATAGGGTTAGCGGGGGTAAAATTATCTGGATCAGATAAAAGATATGGATAAATTATTACAATTGTTAATAATGTAAATATTATTATGGTAAATCCTATTAAATCTTTGATTGAAAAAAAGGGGTGGAATGGAATTTTATCAATATTTGAGTTTACTCCTATAGGATTTCTAGACCCGGTAATATGAAGAAATAATAGGTGAATTATTGATAGTATTAAGATAATAAATGGTATTATAAAATGTAGTCTTAAAAATCGTGATAATGTCGCATTATCCACTCTAAATCCACCCCAAATTCAATTTACTAACATTGTCCCAATATAAGGTAAAGCTGATATTAAATTAGTAATTACTGTAGCCCCTCAAAATGACATCTGCCCCCAAGGTAAAACGTACCCTAAAAATGCTGTTGCTATTGTTATTAATAAAATAATAATTCCTATGTTTCATGTTTTATTAAGGTGGTATGAACCATAATATATACCCCGTCCTACATGTAAGTAAATACAAATAAAAAATATTGATGCTCCATTTGAGTGAATATTTCGTATTAACCAACCATAGTTAACATCCCGTATAATGTGTCTAATTCTATTAAATGCAATGTCGATATTAGCTGTATAGTGTATAGATAATAGAATACCTGTAATTAGTTGGATGGTTAAACACAACCCTAAGATTGAGCCAAAATTTCATATTGTTGATAAATTAATAGGTGCTGGTAAATCAATTAGTGAATTGTTAATAATTGAAATAATTTTATCTCTTTTTCGAATAGGTTTATTCATTATAATTATTTAGCTCGCAATGGTCCCTTATTAATTTTAACAATTTTAGTTACAATAATTATAGTTAAAAGTATATAAATAAATACTATGATGGTGATTATTATTGTTTTTTTGTTATATATTTTTATGAATGTTAATATTTCATTTTTTGATATATAAATTTCATTTTCATTAATTTGAATTTCTGATATTAATTCTTCAGTGGGTACAAATATAATAATAAATAGTATAAATATTTTATAATTTATTTTAAATTTTTCGTTAGATGCGATTCTACTTATGTATATAAATAAAATTAACAGCCCACCCACTAATATTAGAAATATTACTATAGAAATCCATGATGATAATATAATTTTAGAGGTTAGTATTGTTGCTATGATAGTTTGTATTAATAGTATAACTCCTATAGACATAGGGGTTTTTATAAATAATGTTATTGAGGGGATTATTAATATAATTTTTATAATGGTTAATTTAATTTCATCAAGTATTTTAAAAAAAATATTACTTTTGGGTAGTAAAAATATAGAAATTTCTATTTTGATGAAGTTTTAAAGGAGCTTCCTAAATTCAATTTACAAAATTGATATTTTTAATTAAATTATTAAAACTTATTTATTATGGGTTTGTTTACATGTATATATTTTCTCTTCTTTCATTATTAATTATTCGTAATCATATATTTTTATGTTTATTAAGACTAGAATTTATTGTTGTTTCTTTAATGTTAATATTTTTATATTATTTAATGTTTTATAGTTATGGTATTTATCTATTGATTATTTGTATAGTGTTTTTTGTTTGTGAAGGTGTTTTAGGATTGAGTGTTTTAGTAAGTATAATTCGCTGTTATGGTAATGATTATATAAATTCTTTAAGTTTATGATAAGTTTAATTCTAATAGTTTTATTTTTGATCCCAATAATTTTAATTATACATAGTAGCATTTTATTTCAGTATTTTTATATTATTATATATATATATATATTATTATATAAATCTCCGTCATCAATTTTTTCTAGCATTTCTTATATACTAGGCTTAGATTATTTTTCTTATGGTTTTATATTATTAACTTTTCTTATTAGCTCATATATAATTATTTCTATAATAAACTTTTCTAATAATTTCTTATATTTTATATTATTAAATTTAATAATAACATTTTTTTTAGTTATTATTTTTAGTTCTATAAATTTTTTATATATATATATTTCTTTTGAGTTTATTTTAATTCCATTAATTATTTTAATTTTAGGTTGGGGGTATCAACCAGAACGGTTAATAGCTGGAATATACTTATTTTTTTATACTGTATTAGTTTCTTTACCTTTACTATTACTTATTATATATATATATATATATTGCGGTTCTATGTTTTTTGGGTATATAGTTTTTTCATCAGAAAATTTTTTAATTCATTTTATTTTGATTGTTGTTTTTATAGTAAAAATACCAATATATTTAACTCATTATTGGTTACCTAAAGCTCATGTTCAAGCACCGGTGTCTGGGTCTATGATTTTAGCTGCGTTAATATTAAAAATCGGCGGGTATGGGTTTATTCGTGTTATATATATATATGAATATATATTAGTTAAGTATTCTTATATTTGATTTACTTTTGGTATTGTAGGTTCTTTATTTATCTCTATTATTTGCTTAATTCAAGGTGATATTAAATGTTTAGTAGCTTATTCTTCTGTAGCTCACATAGGGATAGTATTGTGTGGTTTAATAACAATAAATACATGAGGAATTTTAGGTTCTTATTTTTTAATAATTGCTCATGGGTTTTGTTCATCAGGTTTATTTTATATTTGTAATTTGTTTTATATTCGTACTATAAGTCGCAGATTTTTTATTAATAAAGGTTTAATTAATTTTATGCCTACTTGTTGTATATTCTTTTTTATATTATGCGCTTTTAATATAAGTTGTCCACCAAGATTGAATTTTGTTAGTGAGCTAATAATTTTACCTAGATTAATAAATTTTTGATCTTATTCTATATATTTTTTTATTGGTATTTCTTTTTTTTCTGCTTGTTTTAGATATTATTTATATAGTTTTAGTCAGCACGGCTTATATCATAATTTATATACTTTTTCTATAATTAATTTATTAGAATTTTTATGTTTATTCATACATTTGTTTCCATTATTTTTAATCCCTGTTTTTATTAGTACTTTAATATAAATTAATATCACTTAAGTAGTTTATACTAAAATACAGATTTGTGGATTCTGAGATAATTTTTATTCTTAAGTTTTGTGATTAAATTTATATTTTATTTGGTCTATTTTTTTGTTTATATTTTCAGTTTTATTTTTTTTGTTAGGATTATTATTATTATTAAATGAATATAGATTATTATTTGAGTGAGTATTATTTAATTTTAATTCTGTTAATTTTGTTTATATTATTTACTTAGATCAAGTTTGTGCATTTTTTTTATCTGTTGTAATATTAATTTCTTCAATAGTTATTTTATATAGAAATTTTTATATAGGTGATTATAATTATGGGTCAGTTCGATTTTTATTATTAGTACTAACTTTTGTGTTTAGAATATTTCTGATAATTATTAGACCTAATCTTATTAGTATTCTATTAGGTTGAGATGGTTTAGGGTTAATTTCTTATTGTTTGGTAATTTATTATAATTCTTTAAAGAGTTATCTAGCTGGGATAATTACTTGTCTTATTAATCGTTTAGGTGATATTGGTTTGTTAATTTCAATTAGTTGAATATTTAGTTATGGTAGATGAAGATTTATATTTTATATTAATGTGATTGATTCTTATTTATATTATTTAATTATTTTGTCATCTTTTACTAAAAGAGCTCAAATTCCATTTTCTAGTTGATTGCCAGCTGCTATAGCTGCCCCTACACCAGTTTCATCCTTAGTTCATTCATCTACTTTAGTGACTGCTGGTGTATATTTATTAATTCGTTTTTTTAGTAAATATTTGGTTAATAATATTTATATTATTTTTATTAGTTTGCTAACTATAATTATATCTTCTGTTTGTGCCAGTTATGAATTTGATTTAAAAAAAATCATTGCATTATCTACTTTAAGACAATTAGGTTTAATGATAGTTACTTTATTTATAGGTTTATTTGAATTATCTTTTTTTCATTTACTAACTCATGCTATATTTAAATCTTTATTATTTTTGTGCTCAGGTATTATTATTCATTTGATAGGTAATTGTCAAGATATTCGTTTTATAGGTAGAATTTGTTTTTGTATGCCTATTACATGCAGATGTTTCAATTTAGCTAATATAGCATTATGTGGGTTCCCATTTTTATCGGGGTTTTATTCAAAGGATTTAATTGTAGAAAATTTATCTTTTAATGGCTTAAATATTATTGTATGAATTTTATTTTATTTAAGTTTGGGTTTAACAGTATTTTATAGACTTCGTTTATTTTATTATACGATTATTACTAAATTTAATTATTTGAGTTTTTCGGATATTAGAGAAAATATTAATATAATGAAATATAGAGTTATATTTCTGTGTTTATTTTCTATTATATTTGGCTGTGGGTATATATGAATTCTTAATTTAGATTTAAGTTTTTTATTATTACCATTTTATTTAAAATTATTAACTTTAGTCATAGTATTTATAGGTTTATATTTAGGGTTTGAATTAACTACTGCTAAATTTCTATATAAATTGCCTATAATATTTTACATTATAAATGGCTCTATATGATTTATATATAGTTATTCTCATATACTCTATATTTCTAATTATTATTTTAGAAGGGGTATAATATTAAATTTATATTGAGGTGAATTTTTTGGGGGTTTAGGAATTTCTTATATCTTTTTAAAATTCTCTAATTTTATTCAATTATATCATTTAAATTCATATAAAATTTTTACTATTAGTATATTAATTTGGTTAATTATTATAATTTGTTTTTATAGCTTATAATATAGAGCACATCAGTGAAGTTGGTGGGGAAATTTATATTTAAAAACATTCATAGATTTAAAATTATCATCTTTTTAATGAAAATAAAATGTTTTAATAAACTATATGAAGGGAAAAACGGAGTTGAACCGCTTAAGGAAATAGTTAGCAGCTCTTCCTTTACCAGTTTCCCCCTTAATTGGATTTAAAATCACTTTCCTTATTAACATTAAGGTGCCTCTCCCCTTTGGCTTCAATTAAAACATGAAGGTGAACCCCTTAATATTTAGGCCGAAACTAAATGTAAAATTTTACTTCTATGTTAAATCTTAAGATTAATTCTTTGTATAAGAATACCTTTTGATTGCAAATCAAATATTATTATTAACTATAACCCTTTATTTTTATTCAGTTCATTTAAGCATTCCGTTTTTTCATTCGTGTATTAAACCTAAAATTAGAATTAAAATAAAGGTTATTGAGGTAATAATTCAGTATTTTAATATAACTATTTTTATAGTAAGAATTATAGGTATAATTAGGATAATTTCAATATCAAAAATTAAGAAGATTACTGCAATTATAAAAAAGTGGATGGAGAACGGTAATCGATTGTAAGATATTGGATTAAACCCACATTCAAATGGTGTTGATTTTTGTGTATCAAGAATTGTTTTTTTTCTTAGGGTAGTAATTATTATTAAAATAATTGTTATGATTGTTATAATAATAATTATTGAATTTAATATTAGATTAATTATTCATTTTATTTAATAAACCTTTTAATTGGAAGTTAATTATACTTTTTATACTAAATGAATACTAATTTAATTTCCTCATCAATAAATTGAGATATATAAAAATAGTCAGACAACATCTACAAAATGTCAATATCAAGCTGCTGATTCGAATCCTACATGGTGTGTTCTACTTATATGTAATTTTTTTACTCGTACTATTGACACTATAATAAAGATTGTTCCAATAATTACATGAATACCATGAAATCCAGTTCTTATAAAAAATGTTGAACCATAAATAGAGTCTGCAATTGTGAATGGTGCCTCAAAATATTCAATAGCTTGGAGTAAAGTGAAATATAAACCCAAACCAATTGTTATTATTATACTCTGTATAGTTTGTATAAATTTGTTATTTAAAATTGCATTATGTGCTCAAGTAATTGATACTCCTGAAGATAATAGGATTATTGTGTTTAATATAGGGATTCTTATAGGGTTGAAAGATTTAATTCCTATAGGGGGTCATTGCATCCCAATTTCTACATTAGGTGATAATCTTCTATGAAAGAACGCTCAAAAGAAAGATGAAAAAAATAAAATTTCTGAGGTAATAAATAAAATTATCCCTCATTTTATTCTTTTAATTACTTTATTAGTGTGTATTCCTTGAAATGTTGATTCTCGGACGACATCTCGTCATCATTGAATTATAGTTAATAAAGTAATAATTGTACCAATTATTATTAATCATATTTGATTATAGTGAAATCATATAACTGTCCCTGAGGTTATTGACATAAGTCCTATTGATCCTGTTAAAGGTCATGGGCTATTTTCTACTAAATGGAATGGGTGATTTTTCATACTAAATTTCTCTTGAGTAAAGTGTTGAGAGTGTTATAAATACATAAGATTGAATAAATGCTACTGCTAATTCAAATATTATTAAAATAATAAATATTATTATTATTATTATTATTAGTGTAAAATTTCCACTTAAATTATTTCCTAATAATGATATAAGAAGATGACCAGCAATTATATTTGCTGTTAACCGTACGGCTAAAGAACCTGGGCGAATTAAATTACTAATTGATTCGATTACTACTATAAAAGGTATTAAAATATTAGGGGTTCCAATTGGTACTAAGTGGGAAAATATATGATTAGTTTTGTTTATTCACCCAAATAATATTATTGATATTCAAATAGTTAGTGCTAATGCTAATGAGAATGCTAAGTGGGAACTAGCTGTAAAAATATATGGTAAAAGTCCTATTACATTATTAATTAATAAATATATAAATAATCTTACAAAAATAATTGATTGTTCATATTTTTTTAAATGTATAATGATTTCATTTATTAGTGTAATTGATAATTTAATTAATATATGAATAATTTTGTTTGGTGAATTTCAATATTGAGTTGGTGTAACTAAAACTATAATCAATATAGATAATCAGTTAAGAGATATAATTCCAGATCTTGGGTCAAATACTGAAAATAAGTTTATTATCATTTTCAATTGAATTTATAATAAGTTTCGTTTTTTTTTTGGGTAAAAGTATTTTTTTTAGTAAAATAAATAATAATAATTATTAGCATTAATAGTATAATTGATGATATTATAATAGTTGTTCATCACATAGGGGCTATTTGAGGGATAAAGAAATACTTTTAAGTAATTTAAACTTGACGAGTTAATGTTTTATATATTAAACTAATTTCTTCATTAAGAGTATTCGCTTATTACTATAATTTGGTTTAAGAGACCAACACTTGCTTTTAAGTAACTTAATGTAAATTCTATAGGAATCTTTTTACTCAATTATTAAATGTTTTTATGTTTACTGATTCTAATACAATTGGTATAAATCTATGATTTGCCCCACAAATTTCTGAACATTGTCCGTAAAACACTCCAGGTCGTATTATTATAATTCTACCTTGGTTAATTCGTCCAGGGGTTCCATCAATTTTAATTCCTAATGCTGGAATAGTTCAAGAGTGAATAACATCTGTTGATGAAACTAAAATTCGTGTTTTAGTGTTAAATGGTATAATAATTCGATTGTCTACTTCAATAAGTCGATATTCATTTATTTCTAAATCTTCTGTTTTTTTTATATAAGATTCAAATTCAATTTTTATGAAATCTGAATATTCATATGTTCAATATCATTGATGTCCAATTGCTTTTATAGTAATTAATGGTTTATTAATTTCTTCAATTAAGTATAAAATTTTTAGTGATGGTATTGCGATTACTACTAATAATATAGCTGGTATAAGAGTTCATACTAATTCAATAAGTTGCCCTTCAAGTAAATTTCGGTTAGATAATTTATTGATAGTTAATGAAATTATTATATATAATACTGTAGTTGTAATTATTATAATAATTATTATAGTGTGATCATGAAATATAATTAATTGTTCTTTAATAGGTGACACTGCATCTTGAAATCTTAATATTTTTCATGTAGCTATTTTCAGTAAAATAAAGATATTTATATATGAGTCTTAAGTTCATTGCACTATTCTGCCATACTGAACCTGTTTTACTTAATTAATATAGGTAATTCATTATAAGAGTGTTCTTGGGGGGGAGTTAGCTGTAATCATTCAATAGATGAATTATTATTATAATTAAATAATGTGATTCGTTTAGAAATTATTCTTTCTCAAATAATGAAAATTAACATTATAATTCTTACTATAGAAATTAATCTTCCTATTGAAGATAAGATGTTTCAAGAAGTGTATATATCTGGGTAATCTGAGTATCGTCGGGGTATTCCTCTTAATCCTAAAAAATGTTGTGGGAAAAATGTAGTGTTTACTCCGATAAATATAACTGAAAATTGAATTTTAAGTCATTTAGGGTTTATAGTTAATCCAGTAAATAATGGATATCATTGAATAAATCCCGCCATAATGGCGAATACTGCCCCTATAGAAAGAACATAGTGAAAGTGTGCAACTACATAATATGTATCATGTAGAATTACGTCAATTGATGAATTAGATAAGATAATTCCAGTTAAACCCCCTACAGTAAATAAAAATACAAATCCAGCTGCCCAAATTATTGAAATTGAAAATTTAGAGGAAATACCATGTATTGTTGCCATTCAACTAAAAATTTTGATTCCTGTTGGTACAGCAATAATTATAGTTGCTGATGTAAAGTATGCCCGTGTGTCTACATCTATACCTACAGTAAATATATGGTGAGCTCATACAACAAATCCTAGGATTCCAATTGACATTATTGCGTATACTATACCAATATAACCAAAAGATTCAGATTTTCCTCTTTCTTGTGAAATAATGTGAGAAATTAAACCAAATCCTGGGAGAATAAGAATATACACTTCTGGGTGTCCAAAGAATCAAAACAAATGTTGATAAAGGATTGGGTCCCCCCCACCAGCAGGGTCAAAAAAGGTAGTATTAATATTACGATCAGTTAACAATATGGTAATTGCCCCAGCTAAAACTGGTAGTGATAAAAGCAGTAAAACTGCTGTAATTAAGACTGATCATACAAATAAAGGGGTTCGTTCTATATATATACCTATAGGACGTATATTTATTACAGTAGTGATAAAATTTACTGCTCCTAGAATAGAAGAAATACCGGCTAAATGTAAAGAAAAAATTGATATATCAACTCTTGGGCCCGCATGTGCGATATTTCTAGATAGGGGGGGGTATACTGTTCAACCCGTCCCTACCCCCATTTCTACTATTGATCTTAATATTAATAGTGTTAATGAAGGGGGGAGAAGTCAGAATCTTATATTATTTAGTCGTGGGAATGCTATATCAGGAGCTCCAATTATAAGTGGAAGTAGTCAATTACCAAAACCCCCAATTATAATTGGTATAACTATAAAGAAAATTATAATAAATGCGTGGGATGTAACGATCACATTGTATGCTTGATCATTATTAATTAATGACCCCGGTTGTGCTAATTCGATACGAATAATTATTCTTAGTATTATTCCTACCATTCCAGATCAGATACCAAATAAAAAATATAAAGTTCCAATATCTTTATGATTTGTAGAATATAGTCATTTTTTCATTGATAAATTTATTTACTATATTATTTAACTACAATATTTTTTATTTTTGTTGAGATGTCTGAAATTTAAGGAAATAAACTGTAAATTTATTTATGGGATTATACCCTCTCAATAAAGTTAATATAAGACTTACTCCAAATGAATATTTTTAACTTTGAAGGTTATAAGTTTTATATTAACTTAAAGTCTTTTAAGGACTTATTAATATATTGGTTTTATAGTTTAATTAAAAATTTTAAATTGCAAATTTAATGATGATGTTAATAATCTAAAACTTCTCTTTGGGTTTTATATAAAATTTATTATTGTTAATATAGTTGATATTATTGTTAAATTTAAAATTATTAAATAGTATATAGGTTTATTTATAGAAATTATTATTCATTTTTTTATGTGACAAAATATTATTATAGAATTAAATGCTATTCGTGTGTAAAATATTATAACTAATATTGAAGTTAGTACTATTACTATAATTATTATATTTTGATTTTCATTAATTATGTTTTGAATTATAATTAATTTAATAAAAAATCCCATAGTTGGGGGAAAACCTCTTATAGATAACATATTAATTCATATATTAATTTTAATTAATATAGAAAATTCATTGAATATTATTTGATTTAAATAGTTGATTTTTATTTTTATTACTGTTTTTAGTAAAATTATTATAATAAGTGAGTAGATTATTAAGTAAGTTATTGACATTATTAATTTATTTGTTGACGTTATTATAATTCTTATATTGTAAATTGAAGATCACCCTAAAGTTTTTCGAATAGAAGATTGATTTAAAGCTGAAAATGATCTAATAATTATTCTTATTAAGATTACTAATGTTATTATTTTATTAAAATTTAATTGAAACATAATAATTATTGGTTGAATTTTTATAATAGTTAATATAATAAATATAGGAAAGTAAGATATTGATTCAATAATTATTAACACTCAATTGTGAAAAGGAGCTAATCCTAATTTAATAATTATTGATAGTTTTACTAAGTTCTCTATGATTTCTATATTAACCCCAATTAATATAGAAATCGTTCTGAATAAAAATATGGTTGATGCAATTCTTTGGATGATAAAATATTTTATTATAGATTCTGAACTTATTTGATTATTATAGTTAGTAATTATAGGAATAAATGATACTATTGATATTTCAATTCCCATTCATATAGAAATTCAATTGTTAGAAGATGCTGTTATAATAACCCCAATTATTATAACATTTAATAAAATTATTATTGTTGAATTTATATTAATTAGAAAAAAGAATTTAAATTCTATATTTAGGGTATGAACCTAATAGCTTTTTTTAGCTTATTTTTCTTAATTTAATGTAATTTGTTGTATGAGCATATAAAATTTTGATTTTTAAGGTTTAAGTTTGATTCTTAAAGTTACATTTTAATAGAGGTACAAAAACATACTTGATTTATTCTATCAAAATAATCCTTTAATCAGGCACTCTATT